TTTATATAGGGAGAACGGAAATTAAAATGTAGGTCTAGGGCAAAAGTCTCCTACACGGGATTTAAATGAAATACTGTACTGTGATTCAAAATAGAGTTGGCAATTGTTGGATTACGTATTCTTTATTCTACAATAACGGAAATTTAATTCTATTTCCTATTAATATTTCATTATATATATATTTCCTATTTCTCTATTTACTGCAACGAAATCTTTTGAAGTGTATTGCGAGTTAGCAATTTCTATTTTTTTCTTTCTCTCCGCTTCGCGTCGAAAAGAAAAGAGTTGCTTGAATAAAAAAGAAAAAAGGGGGGGTTCATGGCCAAGGGTAAAGAGGTCCGAGTAAGCATTATTTTGGAATGTACTAGTTGTGTCCGAAAGAATGTTAATAAAGAATCAAGGGGCATTTCCCGATATATTACTCAAAAGAATCGACACAACACACCGAGTCGATTGGAATTGCGAAAATTCTGTCCCTATTGTTACAAGCATACAATTCACGGAGAGATAAAAAAATAGATCGAACCGAGCGTCTGTCTATCACCTTTTGAAGGTTGAAGGAAGAGTTCAAAAGGACATATATTATCCATATATTTAATTATATGCATAAAAAATGTAATAAACATACATATTATTCTATATATCTATATATAGAATATAGAATAATATTCTAATAATTAATTTAATATTTAATTTAATATTTAATATATTAAGTAATAAATTAATAGAATACTATAGGATATAAGCATATATCATATAAATAAGGATAACATAGATAAAATAAACAAATTCAAATTAAAGAAAAAAAACCAAATCCTATTTCGGTCGGATAAAAAAAACGAATTAGAAATAGGATTTTCGGTAGAATATTATTTATATTATTATATTATAAGGAATAAATAAACTAACCATGGATAAATCCAAGCGATCTTTCCTTAAGTCTAAGCGGCCTTTTCATAGGCGCTTGCCCCCGCTCCAACCAGGGGACCGAATTGATTATAGAAACATGAGTTTAATTAGTCGATTTATTAGTGAACAGGGAAAAATATTATCTAGGCGTGTGAATAGATTGACTCTAAAACAACAACGATTAATTACTATTGCTATAAAACAAGCTCGTATTCTCTCTTTGTTACCCTTTCTTAATAACGAGAAACAGTTTGAAAGAGCCAAGTCGACCGTTAGGACTGCGGGTTTTCGAGGGTTTCAAACAAAAAAACAGTAGGTTTACTCTTTCTGACAATCCGTATTATTTGTTGTCTCGGAAGAAATTTTTTTTTTATTGAATGCCTTTGTTCATTTTGATTAGTTTATAACTACTTTGTTGGGATGCTGGGATTGTCTTTTTTATTTTTATCAGACGAATTTTTATTCTATCTTCCCTTCCCGGAGTTCCTTCTCCGGGGAACTTTGTTTAAATCATTTCGGTTGCTTGTTTGCAATCTTCTTTTTTTATGATTTCATTGGAAATACTATAAAGACAATTCCTATTTAATATAGCTATTTGCGCAAGTATTTTACGATTAAGAATCAACTGTCTCTTATACAGATCATTTATAAATTTACTATAACTATAGTATATGCCCCTTTCTGTTCCGCGAATTGCTGCGTTTATTCGAGTAACCCACAACCGACGAAAATCTCTCTTTTTCTTATCTCTGTCTCGATGAGCCGAAAACAAGGCTCTTATTTTCTGTTGAGCAATAATACGAATAGGTTTTGAATGGGCCCCTCGAAAGCTTGATACAAAGAAACGCATTTTTTTTCTTCGTCTCCGGGCTATATATCCTCGTCTAACTCTGGTCATTGAATAAATGAAACTTTGCTAAATAACTAAGTGATTTTCTTTCTCTTTGAGTTATTTCTTCTTTCCTCGCTGGTAATAACAAAACGGATTTTTCCAATGTATAAAAAGAATTCCAATGGCTTTTGCTACTATAACCTTCCCGACCACGATTTTTCTTTTTTTTCGAGACATTTCGCCTCGGTATCAAAAAGAAAAACGGAGTAAATCTAGATGAATAAAGAAATTGTGGGTTCCTTCGTTTTTATGGTTACTTCTTAAACGGTGAGGTCCTCTCTATACACCGGAGCCCTTTACTTCGTTTAGTCAACGTTATTGGTAACTTGTACAATTCAAAATCTTTGGCTCTACCCATGAATTATCCAGTAATAGGTCTTTCACAACGAGATCTGCTTATACAGTAACGGTATTTAATTTGGAAGGTTAGCTGGCTAGCTGACCCTGTTAGTCCGTTTTGTAAAAATGGGAGCCTAATCTTTTTTCTTTAAAAATAGTACTTTCCCGCTTAATGTCTAGCATTTGCTATCAATGGGAACTTGCTTCTCATCTTAAATCGACTTGATTTGGATTACACCAAGGGAAACCATAAATTTCATACACAGATACTGGAAACGGATTTCTTTTGTTGGCCCAGCTCATAATCTGAACGAGTCGCACATACACCCTAGTACATGTTCCTCGGCGCTGAGGACATCCCCGAAGAGCGGGGGATTTCGTGACGTTTCTGATTGGCTGTCTTGTGTTTCTAATAAGCTGTTTAATAGTTGGCATGCTGAATCATTTACATAAGGGGCTGGTTTAGATCAATCCTAACCTGATGATTATGAATTATTTCTAGTTATTTAGAATATTACCTATTCGCCTCTTTCCATCGTTCCTTCTTTACTATTTCTACTCCTTCGTTCGCTATAAGATCAATAATTCCGTGAGCTTGGGCTTCTCTTGCTGACATAAAAACATCCCTTTCCAGGTCTTCGGTTAGAACCCAAAAAGGCTGGCCTGTTCGTTGTGCATAAACCTTTGTGAGGGTTTCTCGCAAAGTCAACAGTTCTTCCGCTTCCATCATACACTCTCCCGTGGATCCCTCATGAAAAGAACTAGCCGGTTGATGGATCATTACCCTGATGATCGAACAAAAAGGGGGTTCCCCTATCTCCTATGATTCGTCGAAGACAAAAGATAGAGGATAAAAATAAACTTGAACAACCGTACGTGCATCTTTTGCGCGTTGCATACGGCTCGACAATGAAATTTACTTTTCTCTTCCATCGAAGAAAAATAGAATCAATTGGATCCAGATCAGTAAATCATCCAATTACCACCCTTCTTTTGGTGAGTTCAAAATACTATGATGGCTCCGTTGCTTTATATATTAATTTTATTAATTTCGTCTGTAATTCAGCAATCCCAAAGTTTCTTTTTGATCCTAAATAAGATAAGGAATTTTTTTTGATTTTCGTACTCTTTCAAACATAAATATTGTTAGGTTAGGATTAAGAGTCTTTTGCTATAAAAAAAGTTTGTGACGCTGAAATGGACTCCGGATAAATAAAAAAATCGGGAATACCCTTTATCTCATACTCCTCTCTCGATACATAATTTAATGTTTTGAAAAAAAAAACTAACAAACTTTTGTATATCGAATTCAAAGTGCCATGCTATTTTTACTCATAATATATGTTGATATTTCTTATGGTGAAGGCATAGTCTTTTTTTCTCAAAAAAACTCATTGGCGCCAAAGCCAAGCGTGAGGGAATGCAAAACGTTTGGTAATTTCTCCTCCGACCAGGATAAAAGATCCCATTGAAGCGGCTATTCCCATGCATATTGTATATACATCTGGTAGCACAAGTTGCATAGCATCAAAAATAGCTATTCCGGGTAATACCCATCCGCCAGGACAATTTATAAACAAATACAAATCCTGGGTCTGATCCTCTATACTGAGATATACGATAAGACCAACAAGGTAATTCGAGATCTCGGTCGTAATCTCTTGGGTTAAAAAAAGTAATCTTGCTCGATAAAGTCGGTTGATTAGGGTAAAATTTTATCCCTTAGGAACCGTACATGCACCTTTTGATGCATACGGTTCAAAAAAAAATGTGAAAAAAATCAATGTGTAGATTATTGGCTTCTTCTTTTTGGATATCAGTTTCTAATGAGGGGGTTTGTCTTCTATTTTGCAATAATTTGCAATAAAATAAATATGAGTTTTTCTTCCTCGTTTCCTTATTTCTACTATAACTATAAATATTATATATAGAAATAGATAAATATATAATATAGAAATAGATAAATCAAAAAACAGATAATATCGAATCGAAATAGATAATAGAGAAGACTCCATATCTAGATAAAAAAGAGAACAAAAGAATCAGAAATATAAAGAAAGTTTTTTGATTTAATATGCAATACAATAATATGCAAATAAAAAAAAGAGTTAAGTTATAGTATCGAACTAGCTGCTCATTGATTTATTGTTTCATCGAGATCGAATGTAAACCACGATGTTATTTTCTTGTTCTTGAGGGGGCCTCTTTAATTCTTTTAGGTTTATGCTCTACTCCGGGTAAAAATCTGCTCGATTTTTATTTGCACATTATAGGTCAAATGCTTCTAATACCGCTTCTTTTTTTTTTTCAGGCAGTTCCATGCCCTTGCCAAAAATTGGATATTCGACATATTGAATTCATCTATTCTATTCGGGTTATAATTTTGAAATAGGAAGAATTTTGCATACAATATAAGTACTAATTATCGATATATTACCAATTGGGATTTGTTTAAACGGAGCCTGAATACTTCATGTCATTTTATTGGTTTAACCAAGCCAACCATAAATTATTCTAATTGATACTATTAAGTCTGAAATCCCCCTACAAACGGATCTAGTTGAACTTCACGCTCCAAATTTTTGATGATTAAATCAACCTTTCTTGGTCGAAGGGAGGGATATCTTGATCGGGGAAGAAAACGGGGAAAGCCCATATGACCCGCTCTATCTGACAAGTCGCACTATACATCAACCCAAGTTGCATCTTCGTCTCCCGGGATTCGAAAGGGTACTTTTGGAACACCAATAGGCATTAACTGAAAAAAAAGAATTAAGTACTATATTTCACTTTGATATGGAAACGTAATAATCGGGCTATTCTCTTCATAATATTCAACATATATGATAAAGGTTGATATTCTTTATCATATTAGAATACATCAAAAAGGGAATAAAAGGCGATAGAATGACTAAAGTAATAAAAATTCTTACGACTAGAGCCTTCCAATGATGAACAAATATGGGGGCATTTGCTCCTAGAAAAGGGTATCAGCCCCCATTGCGTATTGGTACTTATCGGGTATAGAATAGATCTGCTTCTCTTTGTTCCTACAAACACAATAGTTCCTTTATTACCAATAGAATAGAACAAATATTAACGCTTGTTCCGATATAATACACTGAACAGAACAGGGGTCCGTTGATAGTCATAATCTTTTCCAACGCAATAAAGTTACATAGTGTCTATTTTTATTTGCTAAAGGGGTATTTCCATGGGTTTGCCTTGGTATCGTGTTCATACCGTTGTATTGAATGATCCTGGTCGGTTGATTTCTGTCCATATAATGCATACGGCTCTGGTTGCTGGTTGGGCCGGTTCGATGGCTCTATATGAATTAGCAATTTTTGACCCCTCTGATCCCGTTCTTGATCCAATGTGGAGACAGGGTATGTTCGTTATACCCTTCATGACTCGTTTAGGAATAACAAATTCCTGGGGCGGTTGGAGTATTACAGGGGGGGCGGTAACGGATCCCGGTATTTGGAGTTATGAAGGTGTGGCCGGGGCACATATTGTGTTTTCTGGCTTGTGCTTTTTGGCAGCTATTTGGCATTGGGTGTATTGGGATCTAGAAATTTTTTCTGATGAACGTACAGGAAAACCTTCATTAGATTTGCCTAAGATTTTTGGAATTCATTTATTTCTTTCCGGGGTGGCTTGTTTTGGTTTTGGCGCATTTCATGTAACAGGCTTGTACGGTCCTGGAATATGGGTGTCTGATCCTTATGGACTAACTGGAAAAGTTCAGTCAGTAAATCCCGCGTGGGGCGTAGAAGGTTTTGATCCTTTTGTTCCAGGGGGAATAGCCTCTCATCATATTGCCGCAGGGACATTGGGCATATTAGCGGGTTTATTCCATCTTAGTGTCCGCCCGCCGCAACGTCTATACAAAGGATTACGTATGGGTAATATTGAAACCGTACTTTCCAGCAGTATCGCTGCTGTCTTTTTTGCAGCTTTTGTAGTTGCCGGAACTATGTGGTATGGTTCAGCAACTACTCCGATCGAATTATTTGGCCCCACTCGTTATCAATGGGATCAGGGATACTTTCAACAAGAAATATATCGAAGAGTTAGTGCCGGGCTCGTCGAAAATAAAAGTTTAGCAGAAGCTTGGTCGAAAATTCCCGAGAAATTAGCCTTTTATGATTACATTGGCAATAATCCGGCAAAGGGGGGATTATTCAGGGCAGGCTCAATGGACAATGGGGATGGAATAGCTGTTGGGTGGTTAGGACACCCCATATTTCGAGATAAAGAAGGGCGTGAGCTTTTTGTACGTCGTATGCCTACTTTTTTTGAAACATTTCCAGTTGTTTTGATCGACGGAGATGGCATTGTTAGAGCCGACGTTCCTTTTAGACGAGCAGAATCGAAATATAGCGTCGAACAAGTAGGTGTAACTGTTGAGTTCTATGGTGGCGAACTCAACGGAGTCAGTTATAGTGATCCTGCTACTGTGAAAAAATATGCTCGACGTGCTCAATTAGGTGAAATTTTTGAATTAGATCGTGCTACTTTGAAATCGGATGGTGTTTTTCGTAGTAGTCCAAGGGGTTGGTTTACTTTTGGACATGCTTCCTTTGCCTTGCTTTTCTTCTTCGGACATATTTGGCATGGGGCTAGAACCCTGTTCAGAGATGTTTTTGCTGGTATTGATCCAGATTTAGATGCTCAAGTAGAATTTGGAGCATTCCAAAAACTAGGAGATCCAACTACAAGAAGACAAGCAGCCTGATACAAATACAAAATTTCTTTCCTAGTTTTCGTCTCTCTTTTTGTAATTTGATTTTACGTTGGGGATCAGAGACATCTTGATTTAATCATTACCCTTTCGTTGACTCTTTCTTTATCGGGGAAATAATCCCAAATAAACAGGTATGGAAGCTATAATTGTAAACCACAATCGAATCTATGGAAGCATTGGTTTATACATTTCTATTAGTCTCGACTCTAGGGATAATTTTTTTCGCTATCTTTTTTCGAGAACCACCTAAAGTTCCGACTAAGAAATGATTTTTCATTATCTCCGTTGAAGTAATGAGCCTCCCAGCATTCAATATTGGGAGGCTCATTACTTCAACTAGTCCCCGTGTTCCTCGAACGGATCTCTTAGTTGTTGAGAGGGTTGCCCAAAAGCGGTATATAAGGCGTACCCGGTAAAACTTACAAGTAAACCAGATATAAAGATGGCGACTAGGGTTGCTGTTTCCATTATTATATATAGATAGGAATTCAAGACCGCAATGGATCTCTGATAAGATCCTTTATTTACAGGGGAATGGTATACAAAGTCAACAAATCTCAATAAATACACTCGGATTTATGGCTACACAAACCGTTGAGAGTAGTTCTAGATCTCGTCCAAAACCAACTACGGTAGGGGCTTTATTGAAACCACTGAATTCGGAATATGGTAAAGTAGCTCCTGGATGGGGAACTACTCCTTTGATGGGTGTCGCAATGGCTTTATTTGCAGTATTCCTATCCATTATTTTGGAGATTTATAACTCTTCCGTTTTACTGGATGGAATTTCCATGAATTAAATCCACTTTTCAATACAAAGTGAAATTTCAGGTTTCTCCCGTTGGTAGTTCGGTCGTGGACTTTCTTTCTGTATTTCTGGAATATGAGTGTGTGACTTGTTATAATTGATCCTATTTATAATATAGAGAATGAGTCTGTCATCTTATCTTGATAGAGATGGTTCTACCTCGTCGGATACTCATCCTAGTATCTGGAGCACGGAATATTCTGAACTAGATCCAGAATTGAACTATGATTCATACTTAAGATTCAGACCTTGTAACTGGATTCTAACTCAAAATTTTTCGACGAATTAGAAATATTTATAAATTGAAATATTTTTCTTTCTGTTTATGCTTATTTTGACTAAAAAGTAAATTCTTTCGTATTTTGAGTCATTATACCTATTGATTGAATAAGTGATGATCCGACAGTTCTTACTCAGGGAATCTTTGGGCTTGGTTTTTTTTTGAATCATCGTAGTTCTAGTATGAATCTGGGGTTTTAATTAATTTATAGGGTCGTAACAAGAGAAATTCCTATCAATGAGAAAAAGCAATAGTCAAAGCCGGATTATACACAACTAACAAATAAAAGAACAAATAGGGAAAGAGAAGATTCAAGAGGCCTGTAGTAACAATAAACAAAAAAGGAAGAGCCGACTTGATATTTTGGCATTATCAGCACAAAGAAAAACTTTCGTATTTTGAATGCTTCGTATCTTCACTTCCGAGAAGATTAAATCGGAAGAATAAGATATTTTTATTACATATGCGTTGAGAGGAGTATTTGTGTGTTTCTGCTTGAGCTGTACGAGATAAAATTCTCATATACGGTTCTCAGAGGGGGAGTCCCCCCGGTTTACCTATCTCAATAAAGTCTATGATTGGTTCGAAGAACGTCTCGAGATTCAGGCGATTGCAGATGATATAACTAGTAAATATGTTCCTCCTCATGTCAACATATTTTATTGTCTGGGGGGAATTACCCTTACTTGTTTTTTAGTACAAGTAGCTACGGGGTTTGCTATGACTTTTTATTATCGTCCAACTGTTACTGAGGCGTTTGCTTCTGTTCAATACATAATGACTGAAGCTAATTTTGGTTGGTTAATCCGATCGGTGCATCGGTGGTCGGCAAGCATGATGGTTCTAATGATGATACTGCACGTATTTCGTGTGTATCTCACCGGTGGGTTTAAAAAACCTCGAGAATTGACTTGGGTTACAGGCGTCGTTCTGGCTGTATTGACCGCGTCTTTTGGTGTAACCGGTTATTCCTTACCTTGGGACCAAATAGGCTATTGGGCGGTCAAAATTGTAACAGGCGTACCTGAAGCTATTCCTATAATAGGATCGCCTTTGGTAGAGTTATTACGTGGAAGTGCTAGTGTGGGACAATCCACTTTGACTCGTTTTTATAGTTTACATACTTTTGTATTGCCTCTTCTTACTGCTGTATTTATGTTAATGCACTTCCTTATGATACGTAAACAGGGTATTTCTGGTCCCTTATAGAGAAGATAGATTATAGATCTTTGTAATCAATCCTTTATCACTTGGGGAAGGAACAATAGTATTTCATTGCTACAAATGTGTCTGATTAAAATGAATAAGACATGTTTTTGGACATTCTCTTTCCTTCAACCGCACAATTGTATTATTTTGTTATTTAACATAATATTTAACATACCACAACTAGTTGAAGGGAATTCTCCGAAAGGAAAATGGATTATGGGAGTGTGTGACTTGAACTATTGATTAGCCTGGTGCAGATATATACCCCTTTCTGCCACATTGAAATTCACAAACCAATGTGTCTTTGTTCCAACCACCGTATAAGCTATATACAGACGATAGGCTGGTTCGCTTGAATAGAATTCTTTCTATGATCAGCCCCGAATCATGTCATGCATGAACAGGCTCCGTAAGATCCAGTCAACTCAATGATTTGGCCGAATCCAGATTTCATTTATTGAATGTTTTGTTTTAATAGTATGGAAATGCATTCATTTCCTCTGCATCGACCCGATCTATGATACTATCGGAGTGAAACAAGGCATCTAAAGAAGACTAGAGGCTATATGTTAGTTAGTAACAAGTAAACCCTTTGCTTTGTATGTAAATGTTAAAAGTCTCACATTTTTTTGAGAGAAACACCAATCGCAAAGTCTAAGACGACCCAGAACGCATTTGAGCATGATCAACTTTGTAAGCCTACTTGGGGATTGAGCAGTGATCTGGAAGAACGGAATTCCTCGGAATGGGTAGTTGCAATCTTGGAAAGGGGAATCTAGTCAAACTTTTCATACTTCATACAACAAACCATTC